CTATTACTATACTATAATAGAAATAGATTGATTATAGTAGATAGTATTTGATGAAAGAAACAGAACATAGTTGGAACAATCAATATTTGCAATGCAACCATTGTTACATTAGATCCAAAACAAGGGTTCTTTCTTGTTCTTGTCCGAACTACAAGATGGAACTTCTTGATATGGAAAAACAGAATATAGAATAGAACCTAAAAAGATAAGGAAAGTTTCTTCGAATCGAGTTGGACTCGAAATAAAAAATAAAAATAAAGGTTTTTCGATAAACCCCCGATCCTTTTTTTCTTCTGATTTGAGATATTATGGACAATTACCCAACCTATTACTGAATTCAATGGTTTAAAGTAAGTATAAAATTAAAAAATGGAAAATTCAGTACGAGAAATGCAAAAAATTGAAGTTATTTTCAAATCTAATTCTTTTATTCCAGAATTACTTAAATAGAATTTTCTTTTTGAATGAAATTAGACGACACGGAATAATTATTATTACTTTTACTTTATGAAATTACTTTATTAAATTGCACAATGAATCTATTCATTCACAGAATTGGTCGATGTTACAGCGTATAAATCCATTTTTTTCTACTTATGTAATTTGTAATTCTACTTTTTTTTAGTGCTATCTATAATGACTGATGAATCAAGAACTTTCACTTAGAACTAAACTAATTCTGTCAATTGATTTTTTCTTACCGTCGTATCTGAAAAAATGGAAACTTAGGTAAGTGTTTTATCAACATATGTATCAAAAAAAGATATCTAATTTAGCTCTTTCATGCTTACTATAACGAGTTATTTCGGTTTTCTATTGGCTGCTTCAACTATAACCCCAGCTCTATTGATTGGTTTGAACAAGATACGACTTATTTGAAATGAATTGAATGAACAAATTCATAAAAATCTCTCCTTCAGGTATTCTACGGTCCTTTCCCGTGTCAATTGTTAATTCTTGGTCATATTGGTAACTCTTGATCATTGAGATTCATGGATTTTTCAGATTAATATTTAGGGATAGATCTTACCTTTCTTTTTATCTCCTCAAACAAATCGAAATGATTGAAGTTCTTCTATTTGGAATCGTCTTAGGTCTAATTCCTATTACTTTAGCAGGATTATTTGTAACTGCATATTTACAATACAGACGCGGTGATCAGTTGGACCTTTGATTGAATTACAACTGTGTTTTGTTAATACAGACGCGGTGATCAGTTGGACCTTTGATTGAATTACAACTGTGTTTTGTTAAGTTTTTTTATTGTGATTCGAAATAACATAAACGGAATCACGCTCTGTAGGATTTGAACCTACGACATCGGGTTTTGGAGACCCGCGTTCTACCGAACTGAACTAAGAGCGCTTTTTTATGACAGGAGATACGATTGTATTGTAAAGAAAAGGATTTTCTCATTTTTGCATACCAATGTATACAAGACGCATTGGTATGCAAAAATGAAAGATTATGTCCAATTTTATTTAATTGATCTCACTCAGATCCCAGTCAATTAATCCCTCGTTACCGCCCATAGGAGAAGTAATAGGTAGGGATGACAGGATTTGAACCCGTGACATTTTGTACCCAAAACAAACGCGCTACCAAGCTGCGCTACATCCCTTAAAAAAAAATTTGTACAGTGTCATTGTACAAAATCCATGTCTTGTTTTCCACATCATTTTTTTTCCTCGATCCATATACAATTTTCTTATCATTTCTTCTTTTTGGTTTCATATAATAAAAGAATTATATACATCTGAAACCTAACGTATAAAAAAGATGACTATTTTGTTTAGGAAGAAGAGGGTCTCTTTTTTAGGGGCAGGGGTAGGAAAATCTTATCTACTGTTCATTGTACATATCCATTTTTTTTAGGAATTCCGTACAAAAAAATACAAAACAAAAAAATACAAATGATCTTGAACTACAGCATCTGACCATATATGTATTACAATAAAAATAAAGAAGGAGGATTTTCAATGCGAGATATAAAAACATATCTTTCCACAGCGCCTGTGCTAACTACTCTATGGTTTGGGTCTTTAGCGGGTCTATTGATAGAAATTAATCGTTTATTCCCAGATGCTTTGTCATTCCCTTTTTTTTCAGGATAGGAAGGAAAGAAAAAGTATATTGAACCTCAGCAAAAATCCGGTGGATCTAAGATCCCGTTTTGGAGAACAGAAATTAATCGTTTATTCCCAGATGCTTTGTCATTCCCTTTTTTTTCAGGATAGGAAGGAAAGAAAAAGTATATTGAACCTCAGCAAAAATCCGGTGGATCTAAGATCCCGTTTTGGAGAACAGAAATAGAAAGGGGGTCCAGTCTAAGGTAAAAAAAAAAGCTCCATGAAATCATAGCATAAAAAAAAAGATACTGAAATGAAATACTGGGATTAGGATAGGAATAATTGATAGTTAGAAAAAAATTGTATTACTTACATTATTACTATATAGAATAATATTCTATTAATTATAATTACAACAAAATATTTAGATCTAATTAGTAACTTCTATTGATATTGATTTTTTTCTTTTTTGTTCTTTTCGTCTTCTTAGGTTTGGGTCGAAAACAAAAGAGTTAAGTTGATCAAACAAAAATGCAAAGGGGGTTTATGGCTAAAGGTAAAGATATCCGAGTTAGAGTTATTTTGGAATGTACCAGTTGTGTCCAAAATGGTGTCAATAAGGAAAAGGAATCGCCAGGCATTTCTAGATATATTACTCAAAAGAATCGGCACAATACACCCAGTCGATTAAATTTGAGAAAATTTTGTCGATATTGTCACAAGCATACGATTCATGGGGAAATAAAGAAATAAATCGAACGTGTGTTTGATCTTTTAAAGGGGCAGGAAAAGGAAGAACTTAACATAAACATATATATATAATATCAAAATATATAATATACAAAAAAACCTATTTCGGTCGGATCTGAAATGAATAAAGAAATAGAATTTTAGAGATAAGGAATAAACCATGGATAAATCCAAGCAACCTTTTCGTAAATCCAAGCGATCTTTTCGTAGGCGTTTTCCCCCAATGGAATCGGGGGATCGAATTGATTATAGAAACATGAGTTTAATTAGTCGATTTATTAGTGAACAAGGAAAAATATTATCTAGACGGGTGAATAGATTGACCTTGAAACAACAACGATTAATTACTATTGCTATAAAACAAGCTCGTATTTTATCTTTGTTACCTTTTCTTAATAACGAAAAACAGTTTGAGAGAGCCGAGTCAATCCCTAGAACTACCGGTCCTAGAACCAGAAATAAATAGATATATTCTTCCATTCATTCAAAACTTCAATCGGAATTCAAGCTCAGATTGATGTTTTGTTCGAAAAGCCTCAAATCCGGATTTGATTGTTGTGTTATAAGAAACAACAAATCAAATAGGGAAAGAATAAATCTTTTTTGAAAGATGTTCGTTCATTTCTACTACTTATCTTATCTTTATTTTTTTATTCTATCTTCCCGGAGTCCATCCTCCGGGGAATGCAATTCTGTTTCAATCATTCCTATATATGACTTTAGAATGTTTTTTATTTCATAATTTTATTGGAAATCATGTAAAGACAATTCTTATTTGATATAGCTATTTGCGCAAGTATTTTACGATTAAGAAGTAATTGCTTCTTGTACAGATTGTGTATTAATCTACTATAACTATAGAATACCCCTTTCGCACGAGCCGCTGCATTTATCCGAGCGATCCACAAACTACGAAAGTCCCTCTTTTGCCTGCCCCTATCTCGATGAGAGGAAACCAAAGCTCTCATTTTCTGTTGAGTAATGGTTCGAGTAAGTCTTGAATGTGCCCCTATAAAGGTTGATGCAAATAAACGAATTTTTATTCGACGTCTCCGAGCTATATATCCTCGTTTAACTCTGGTCATTGAATCAAATTAAACTTTAATGAATGAATAACTAATTGATTTCTCTTCTTTCAGTCATCCTTTTATCCCCCCGTTGATTAATAACAAAACGGATTATTCCGATATATAAAATATAAATTCCAATGGCTTTTGCTACTATGACCTTCCCAACCACGATTTTGAATCCTTCCAGGTAAAATACCTAGAAATAAGAAATTCTAACGATATTAAATAAATAAAAGCAAAAAATAGTGGGTTCCATCGTTTCTATGGTTATTTCATAAACGGTGAGGTCCTCTCTATACACCGGAGCCTCCTCTTTCATTTAATCAAATGTTATTGTAAACTTGTATAGTTCACTCTCTTTGGCTCTACCAATCAATTATACAGTAATAGATCTTTTCACAAAACAAAAAAGGCTATCCATACAGTGACGACATTTAATTATGAAAGTTGGCTAGGTAGCTGACCTTGTTAGTCCGTTCTTTCAAGAAAGAGAACATAACCTCTTTGCTTCTTGTAGTACTATTTCCTCCGCTTAATGGATAACTATTTGCTACCAATGGGGAATTGCTTTTCATCTCAAATTGAGGTGATTGGATTTGCACCAACGGAAACCATAAATTTCATACACAAAAAATATAGGTATATGATAGATCTTCATTTTTAGATAGTAAAAATGGCTTTTTCCACTCTATCTATCCTATTGGTGATTGGTACTGAAAAAATTGTTTCGTTTGTTCGAACTCATGATCTAAACGAGTCGCACATACACCCTAGTACATGTTCCCCGACGCTGAGGACATCCTCGAAGTGCGGGGGATTTCGTGATTTTTCTTATTGGCTGTCTTGTGTTTCTAATAAGTTGTTTAATTGTCGGCATATCATACATATATATAATAAAATAGGTTGGTTTAGATCGATCTTAACCTGATGATTGATGATTATGAATTATTTCCATTCAATATCAAATCACGAAAAATTCGAATTATGATTTGAAACGGAATCATGTATTTACACGAAATCTCCAGTATTTTCATTTTAGACCGCTACAAGATCAACAATACCATGAGCTTGGGCTTCTGTTGCTGACATAAAAACATCCCTTTCCATGTCTTCGGATATAACCCATAAAGGGTTGCCCGTTCTTTGTACATAAACCTTTGTGAGGGTTTCGCGAAGTTTCAGTAGTTCTTCCGCTTCCAGGATAAATTCCCCCGCTTGCGCCTCATAAAAAGAACTAGCAGGTTGGTGAATCATGACCCTGATAATATTGATATAACATCATGCATGAACGGTTCTTCTATCTTGCAGGATTAGGCTTAAGTAATGGAAAAAAAATAAGAAGAAAAAAAAACAAATAGAATGGAACAGCCGTACAGGCATCTTTTGTGCATTGCATACGGCTCTGTAATGCCATTTCTTCCTCACTTCTCTTCAATTTCGATTCTATCGAAGAAAAAAAAGGAATCCATCGGATCCAGATCGTTGAATGATCCATTTACCACCCTTTCTTTCGTATTGTAGGAGTCAAAAAATACTATGATGGTTCTGTTGCTTTCTATATTTATCTCGTCTGTGATTTAGTAATCCCAAAGTTTTGTTTTTTTTTCATTTTCGTACTCTTTCTTTCGTAACGTAAATATCATAAAGAGACTTCTGGTGTGGAAGAAAAATGGTTTGTGATGCTGAAATGTATTTCTGACACATAAGATCAAATTGGAATAACCTTTGTTTCATACTACTATCTCGATACAAAATCTCATGTTAGGAAAAACAATACTAGTTTCTTCATATCGAACTCGAAGTGCCATACTATTATTATCTATTTTTCATATTATTCATATTCGATATGGCGAAGGCATAGTCTTCTTCTTTTTTTTTCAAATAAAAACTCATTAGCGCTAAGCATGAGGGAATGCTATACGTTTGGTAATTTCTCCTCCGACCAGAATGAAAGATCCCATTGAAGCGGCTAATCCCATGCAAATTGTATGCACATCGGGCGAAACAAATTGCATAGTATCATAAATGGCTATTCCTGGTATTACCCATCCGCCGGGGGAGTTTATAAACAAATAAAGATCCCTAGTATCATCTTCTATACTGAGATATACCATGAGACCAACAAGTTGATTTGAGATCTCACTATCAACTTCTTGGCCTAAAAAAAGCAATCTTTCTCGATAAAGTCGGTTGATTAGGACAAAATTGTATCCCTTTTGAACCGTACGCGCATCTTTGGATGCATACGGTTCAAAAAAATTGTGAAAAAAGAATCAATGTGTCGATTCCAATCCTATCTCTTTTTTTTAACAGATTTCCGTTTTTCTAATGAAAATAAAAAAAAAGGGGTTTTTTCTTCTATTTTTCAAAAAAAAAAACATAAGTTTTAGCTCCCAAAAGAATTTACTGAACTTCATTTTTTTTATTAACTTTTCATTGATGTATTGTTTCGTCGAGATTCAAATCACGATGTCGTTTTCTTGTTCCTGAATGGGTCCTTTCCATTTTTTTAGGTTCATGTTCTACTCCGGGGAAAGATCTATCCGAATTCTGTTTGCACATATAGGACAAATAATCTCAGTACCATTTCTTTTTGCTACGACTTTTTAAAATTCGTTTTATGCCTCTCCAAAACTATTCGATGTATTCATCATATTGGTTGGCATGTCAGTTTGAGATCACCCCTATAATTTTTAATTTAATTAAATTAAAATATTTAGAATCGTTTATGCTACAAGCGGTAATTGTACATATATTACTATTACCAATTTGTTTGGTATTTTCTGAACAGAGCTTGGATATTTGATTTTATTAGTCCAAGTCAACCATAAATTCTTCTAATTGATATTCTAATTGATAATATTGATCCTCAATAGAAATTGATCCAATTTCACTTCACGTTCCGAATGATTGAAGAACCAATCAATATAATATTTCTTGGGCAAAACAAAAGATATCTCGATCGGGGGAGAAAACGGGTAAATCCCATATGACCCAATATGTCTGACAAGTCGCACTATACGTCAACCCAAACTGCATCTTCCTCCCCAGGACTCCGAAAAGGTACTTTTGGAACACCAATGGGCATTAAATTAAAGAAAAATTTAAGTACTATACTTCACTTTAATATGGAAACGTAAGAATGAGTTTATTGTTTTCATCATTTTTTTCTGTTTATTTTACTAGTTTATACATAAATGGGAAGGTTTTTAGAGAAAGAAAGAATGAATAAATACAAATTTTAATGAAAGGATCGATCGTTCTAATAATAAACAAGTATCCATCCATTCGTTCCCACAAAATGGGACCGATGCTCCCATTGCGTATTGGTACTTATCGGGTATAGAATAGATCTGCTTCTCTTTGTTCTTACGAACAGAATTCCTCCGTTATTTTTAACGGAATAGAATAAATAGTAACCTTTTCTCATACAGAATCCACTCAAAAGTACATAGTATATTCCAATGCGATAAAGTTACATAGTGTCTATTTTTCTTTGATAAAGGGGTATTTATGGGTTTGCCTTGGTATCGTGTTCATACTGTCGTATTGAATGATCCCGGTCGATTGCTTTCTGTCCATATAATGCATACGGCTCTAGTTTCTGGTTGGGCAGGTTCTATGGCTCTATACGAATTAGCGGTTTTTGATCCCTCTGACCCCGTTCTTGATCCAATGTGGAGACAAGGTATGTTCGTTATACCCTTCATGACTCGTTTAGGAATAACCAATTCGTGGGGTGGTTGGAGTATTTCAGGAGGAACTGTAACGAATTCAGGTATTTGGAGTTATGAAGGCGTAGCAGGTGCACATATTGTGTTTTCTGGCTTGTGCTTTTTGGCGGCCATATGGCATTGGGTGTATTGGGACCTAGAAATATTTTGTGATGAACGTACGGGAAAACCCTCTTTGGATTTGCCCAAGATCTTTGGAATTCATTTATTTCTCTCAGGAGTGGCTTGCTTTGGCTTTGGCGCATTTCATGTAACAGGTTTATATGGTCCTGGAATATGGGTGTCCGATCCTTATGGACTAACTGGAAAAGTACAATCTGTAAGTCCAGCGTGGGGCGCGGAAGGTTTTGATCCTTTTATTCCGGGAGGAATCGCTTCTCATCATATTGCAGCGGGTACACTGGGCATATTAGCGGGCCTATTCCATCTTAGTGTCCGTCCGCCTCAACGTCTATACAAAGGATTACGTATGGGTAATATTGAAACTGTACTTTCTAGTAGTATCGCTGCTGTTTTTTTTGCAGCTTTTGTTGTTGCTGGAACTATGTGGTATGGTTCAGCAACTACCCCAATCGAGTTATTTGGTCCCACTCGTTATCAGTGGGATCAGGGATACTTCCAGCAAGAAATATATCGAAGAGTTGGTGCCGGACTAGCCGAAAATCTGAGTTTATCGGAAGCTTGGTCTAAAATTCCCGAAAAATTAGCTTTTTATGATTACATTGGTAATAATCCGGCAAAAGGGGGATTATTCAGAGCGGGCTCAATGGACAGTGGGGATGGAATAGCTGTTGGATGGTTAGGTCACCCCGTCTTTAGAGATAAAGAAGGGCGCGAGCTTTTTGTACGTCGTATGCCTACTTTTTTTGAAACATTCCCAGTAGTTTTGGTAGATGGAGACGGAATTGTGAGGGCGGATGTTCCTTTTCGAAGAGCAGAATCAAAGTATAGTGTTGAACAAGTAGGTGTAACTGTTGAGTTCTATGGTGGCGAACTCAATGGAGTCAGTTATAGTGATCCTGCTACTGTGAAAAAATATGCTAGACGTGCACAATTAGGTGAAATTTTTGAATTAGACCGGGCTACTTTGAAATCCGATGGTGTTTTTCGTAGTAGTCCAAGGGGTTGGTTCACTTTTGGGCATGCTTCATTTGCTTTGCTCTTCTTTTTCGGACACATTTGGCATGGCGCTAGAACCTTGTTCAGAGATGTTTTTGCTGGTATTGATCCAGATTTGGATGCTCAAGTGGAATTTGGAGCATTCCAAAAACTTGGAGACCCAACTACAAGGAGACAAGTAGTTTGATACAAGATTGCTCTAGTATCTTTCGCCTCTATTTTTTTTTATTTGAATAGGGTACTCGAGAAATATTGACTTGAATCACCTTCTTTTCTTTGATTCTTTCCCTTTTTTATATGGTATGGTAAACAACCCCACTCAAACGAATAGGTGTGAAAGCTATAATTGTAAACCACGATCGAATCTATGGAAGCATTGGTTTATACCTTCCTTTTAGTCTCGACTTTAGGGATAATTTTTTTCGCTATCTTTTTTCGAGAACCACCTAAGGTTCCGACTAAAAAATGAAATGATTTTTCATTATATCAACTGAAGTAATGAGCCTCCCATATCGGGCGGCTCATTACTTCAACTAGTCTAGTCCCCGTGTTCTTCGAATGGATCTCTTAATTGTTGAGAGGGTTGCCCAAAAGCAGTATATAAGGCGTACCCCGTAAAGCTTACAAGTAAACCAGATATGAAGATGGCGACTAGGGTTGCTGTTTCCATTTTTAGAGAATTTCAAGATCATAACGGATCCACGATAAGATAGTTTATTTACAACGGAATGGTATACAAAGTCAACAGATCTCAACCAATGATTAAATAGGATTTATGGCTACACAAACCGTTGAGGGTAGTTCTAGATCTAGGCCAAGACAAACTGCCGTAGGGAATTTATTGAAACCATTGAATTCGGAATATGGTAAAGTAGCTCCGGGCTGGGGGACTACACCACTTATGGGAGTCGCAATGGCTCTATTTGCGATATTCCTATCTATTATTTTAGAAATTTATAATTCTTCCGTTTTACTGGATGGAATTTCAATGAGTTAGGTTCATAAGAACTATGAAGCCTTAGTTTTTCAATAAAAAAAATGATTTAAAACTCGGATTTATAGACCGTTCCGGTAGTTCGACTGTGGAATTTCTTTGTTTCGGTATTTCCGGAATATGAGTGTGTGACTTGTCATAATTGATCCTATTGATAATACAGAGAATGGTCCTGTCATCTCTATCAAGATGATTCTACCCCGTCGGATATTTATTTGAATATCTGGAACACGGAATAGATAGAATAGATCAAGAAAAGAAATA